TGGACCTTGAAGGCATGGCACCTAGATTAGAAGCCGAAATTGGTATTCCAATCGTAGTAGCTAGAGCAAATGGCTTGGATTATGCTTTCACTCAAGGTGAGGACACCGTATTAGCTGCTATGGCGCAACGTTGTCCAGAAATCTCTGTCGCTTCTAAACAAAATCAACCCATGGGAAGTGCCTTCTCACAAACACTCAAAGTATCCAATCAACAAGATCATCCTCCTTTAGTTTTATTTGGATCTCTACCTTCGACTGTTGCTTCTCAACTTGATTTAGAGCTCAAACGTCAGTCCATTGAAGTTTCGGGTTGGCTACCTTCTCAGAGATACACTGATTTACCTCTTCTGGGAGAAGGCGTTCATGTATGTGGCGTAAACCCTTTCTTAAGCAGAACTGCAACTACTTTGATGCGTCGTCGGAAGTGCAAGCTAATTAGTGCTCCTTTCCCCATCGGGCCAGATGGAACCAGAGCATGGATTGAAAAAATATGCTCTGTTTTTGGCATTCAGCCTCAAGGACTTGAGGAAAGAGAAAATCAAATCTGGGATGGTTTGAAAGACTATATTGATCTTGTTCGAGGGAAATCAGTGTTCTTTATGGGAGATAATTTATTAGAAGTATCTCTAGCGAGATTTTTAATCCGATGTGGTATGGTTGTTTATGAGATTGGTATACCTTATATGGACAAACGTTATCAAGCAGCCGAATTAGCATTGCTACAAAAAACGTGCCAAGATATGAATGTACCCATGCCAAGAATTGTGGAAAAACCAGATAACTACAATCAAGTTCAAAGAATGCGTGAATTACAACCTGATTTAGCTATCACTGGCATGGCTCACGCAAATCCTCTAGAAGCGCGAGGCATTAGCACTAAGTGGTCTGTAGAGTTTACTTTTGCTCAGATCCATGGATTTACAAATGCAAGGGATATCTTGGAACTCGTGACTCGCCCTTTGCGTAGAAACCATAGCCTTCAAGGTTTAGGTTGGTCTAGCTTGGTGAAGGAACAAAACCAATTAATTCCGAGTTAAGAATCACTGACACTCATTTGATCTAAGTCTCTTCGGATTTCATAGAACAAGATACGAAGAGACTTAGATAACTTGCAACCCATAATAATTCTAATTACAATTTATTATAGTTTAATAAAGTTAATAGATATTAAAATCAAAATGAAATTTAATATAATAATATTCATATGAAATATTAAAAATAGAAAACACTATTAAAATTACCTAACAAAAAAATAATTGTTAATTATGATAACAACATATAGCACATTTTTATTTAATTTTTTGAGTCAATTTCAATATTTAGTAAATATTCCCGAACCCTTAATTTTATTTGGTTTATATTATGGTTTTTTAACAACATTACCAATAAGTTTTTCACATATTGTTGTAATTCGTAATAGGCTAATAGAGGGTAAAACTAGCAGTGTAATGGCTTTTTGTGGTTTAATTACAGGTCAGTTATGTATGATTGGAACTATATATTATACTCCATTATATAAATTATTCATAAAACCACATTTAATACTTCTTTTATCTATTATATATAGTTTCTTTTATTGGCAACGTTTAAGAAATAATCAAAATTATGATGATTTACGAGAAGCGCAATCTTTAATTAATGTACGTAATTTTTTTTCCTTTTTTGATAGTTTTGTATTTCAGATTTTAAATCCTATTTTATTACCAACACCCATTTTTTTTAGATTAAATAATGTTTTTCTTTTTAGATATAGTAATAATTTAAATTTTTTTCTAAGTTTTTTTATAGGTAGTTTAATAGGAAATTTCTTATTTTTTAATGCATTAAATTGGATAAGATATCGTTTTGAACAAGATAGTAATGTTATATATCCAGTATTAAAGTTATTAATTAATAAATCAATTATACCTATTGTATTTTGCATATGTTTAATACCTATTGCAAAATATAGTCATATTCCATTTTGTACTATGAAACAAAAAGAAGGACAATCTTCTTATAGTTTTGATAAAAATTGGCCTAATATAATATTTGATTCAAATCAACCTCATAGACCTATCAGAATTTTTAGCGAAACTAAAACCGATGATAATTTAAATATAAACGACAATTTATCTAAAAAACAAACCTCACAATTTTTCTTTAAAGAATGTATTAGTGATGGAAATGTTCGTATTTCTTATACTTATCCTTCGACCTTAGCAAATTTTCAGACAGATTTATCTTCTTCTTTTCAAGATTTTAGTTTAAGTGAACAATCTTTCGATAATTTATATAGTAATTGGAAGTTAGAAAAACTTTCAAGAAAAGACAATTTAAATAATTTATTATTAACTAAAATAAAATTACTAAATAATAAAAAAGAATGGTTTTATAAACATTTTCAAAATAAATTTGGCACTTTTATTAAAGATGATAATAATTACAATAAATTTGTAAAAAAGAGTAATGATGTTAGATTAAAACAAAGTTCAAAAATACAAATAAAAAAATCTAAATTATTAACATCCGATATAAGAGATATTAGCACTACTCAAAGTGGGTTTTATGATTTGAAAAAAAACAAATTAAAATCTTTTATTTCTCAAAAATTTAAAATGAATTCTAATAACAGTACCCTTCCTGTTTGGAATCATTTAAATAAACAGCTCTTACAGAATGAATTAAAAAGAATTAAAAAACAACTTCAAGATAAAACAAAAAATATAAAAGAAAATGATTTTAATAATTTAAAATTATTAAAATCTAATATTGAAACAATCGATAATACAATTAATGATATTCATCATAATAAAATTAAACAAATAACTTCTGTTGACTTAATAAAAATTTTTGCTACAAATAATAAAACACTTCTATTAGAAACTTTAGCTTTTAATAAAAAAATAACTCAAAAAGATAATTTCAATTTCAATAAACTTTTTCAACATAAAAATAAAAAATTCACTACTAATAGTGGAAATGAAAATACATATTTAAATTTGAATGACATTTTCAAAAATATAAAAAGATTACCAAAATGGAGAACCTTTTCAAAACATGTTGTGTATGATGAGGTAAGTGATATTCGTAGAAGAGCAATTAAATCAAATTCAAAATTAAAAATAGCTAATAAGGATTCAGATATAATTATTTTTGAATACAAAAAAAGTTTAAATTTTCGTGCACGTTTACCTAAAGGTTCATTAAGAGCTCGTAGAAAAAATAAATTTACTTGGAAACTTTTTCATAATAATTTAAATTCACCTTTTTTTATTCGTTCAAAACAATTATTAAATAAAACAGATATTCCTTTTTTAAAATATAATGAAAATTATTTAAATTTTTTCAAAAATTTTATCTCTCCAGATAAAAATATAAACTATTTAAATAATGATATATCTGAAATGCGAAGACAAGAACTTTTATTTAAATGGGACAAAACGAATGTTCATATACTTCGAAGTATGGTTTTAGTAGGTCAAGCTTTTTTCAGAAAATATATAAAACTACCTATATTTATTTTTTTTAAAAACTTAAGTCGCCAATTACTTTACCAACCTTCAGAATGGACAAAAGATTGGTCTAATTGGATGAATGAATGGTATATTTTTTGCTATTATGATGGAACTGAATTAGCAAAAGACCAATGGCCCGAAATGTGGCTTCAAAGAGGTATTCAAATCAAACTAATTAACCCTTTTTATATAAAACCTTGGTATATACAAAAAAGTTTTATAAAAAATAAACAAAATAAAAAAACTCGTACAAGTTATCTTACAGTTTTCGGATCACAACAAGAATTACCTTTTGGTAAAAAAATAAGAATGCCCTCTTTTTGGAAACCGGTAAGACGCGAAGTTTCAAAATCTATCAAATTAAAACTATATTTTCCTTTTTTAACTTTGCAGAAAAATACAATTATTTTATTTGAAAAAGTTTTTAACAAAAAAAGAATTAATGAGGATAATAAAACTATTGAAAAATCCATTTTAAACAAAAAAAATGAGCAGTTAATATTAAAAAAGGATGAAGTCATACCTAATAATAAAAGTATTGCTGGTAAATTATCAAAATTAGATTTTCATAATCAAAATATTACTAAAACAAGTATAAAAAATGCAACTAAACAAATATTAATAAAAAATGAGTATAACTCTTTACTAAAAGAAAATAAAAATTTATTTACTAAAAATAAAATAGTTTTTTTAAAAATAAAAAACATTTTAAACAAATTAAATTTGAAATTAATAAAAGTAAAAATAAATTTTACTTATAAAATTAAAACAGTTTTAAAAATTATAAGTCGAAATTTATTAAAATTTTATTCAATTATTCAATTTCAATTAGAAAATTTAGGTAGGAACAATTCTAATGATTTATCATATAAAAATCAATTAAGTTATCAGAAAGATTTTCCGAATTTTAATAACTTTTGTTTAAATCAAGCTAATATAATCCAAAATTTATGTAAAAATAATATTTTAAAACATAAAAAGTTAAATCAAAATTTTCAAATAAATTCAAAAAATCTTAATCAAACAAACATTATAGACGTCAATCCTGAAAACATAAAAGCTCAAGATTTTAAAAACTTACTTGAAAATATTTATACTTTTACACCAACTATTAATTTGTGGGATAAATTATCTACAAATAATTGGAAAATTTCTGTTCAAAATAATTGGAAACAAAAATCATATAATAACTATGATTTAACTAAAAAAGCATTAGTTAGTAAAAATTTGAATTTTATTAGTTATTTTTATCAAAATAATTTAATAAATAATTTAAATAAAAAAATTAAACATACAAAAATTTTTAATTTATCTAAAAATTATTTATCTTTAAATAATTTAAATCAAAATCAAATAAAGAATTTTGATTTTCAAAATTCTTTAAATAATAATATAACTTATAAAAAGAATATTAAAAATTTTACAATTAGACAGAATGTACCCTCACAATTACGTAGATGGGATTGGAAAAATAACAAAATAAAAAAATTTGTTAATAGATTATTACAAAAAAATACAATTTTGTTAAAAGAAGAAGTTTTCAATTTAATTCCTTTTTTTGATCGTTTTACGATCCAAAATCCAATGATTCGAAATTGGTCTCATCCAATATCTTCTATTTTAGATGATGAAATTTTTACTTATGAACTGTTGGATACATTTCTCCAAATAAATAAAAATATTGATTTTTTACATACTAAACAAATAGAAGATAATTTATCATCTAATAGTAATCAAGCTATAGCATCGCTTCCTTTATCTTCGACTACAGCCGAAAATTTTCTTTATTATTTAACTACAGTAGAAGATTTAATATCAATTGAAGATAAAAAAGAATTAAAAATTTTAAATAGTTTAAATTTTAATAAATCGACTCCTAATTATATAAAAACAAATGTGGTTGAAAAATCACTTAATGAAAATTTGTCTAAAAATCTACAATCAATTCTTTCAAAAGAAACGTTAGATAGTATTAATAATACACAAATATTGAAAAAATTTTTATGGGCAAGTTATAGATGTGAAGATTTAGCTTGTATGAATAGATTTTGGTTTAGTACAAATAATGGAAGCCGTTTTGGAACTTTACGATTACGTCTTTATCCAAATTTAAAAAATTAGATTAGAAAAAGATTTTATGTAAATCAATACATCAATAAAATTGACAAATCTGACGAAGCGTTCATTAGAACAAGAATATAATAATATTAAAATTTAAGAATTTTACAAGAATAAAAAAGAAATTTATTAAATATCAAGAGAAATAGATGAGGTGTAAATATGATATATCTCAAAATTATATAAAAATATATAATTTTGAGATATATCATATTTACACCTCATCTAAAAACAATCAACGTTTCTATTGTTGTTGCTATTTTTATCAGAAATATTAAAAAATTTGGTTAATACAAAATAATAAAAAAAATATTAAAAAATTTACTAGTAGCATTCTTTTAATTATTAAATGAATAAGTTTTTTGAGCAATGATTTGGTTTAAATTATTTAAATAATGATCTCCCCAGGATTCGTTAAAGCAAATTGCTACAAGTTCTTTTAATTGCTTTAAATGATATAAAGTATATTCATGTAATCTTTCCTGAGAAAAAAAGAGAGATTGACGATTAAAATGATTATCTCAAGTTTTGAAAATATTAATATTATTAATACTGTTTAAAGTAAACGGAATACTATTTTATTCCTAAATTAATCTTTTTTGATTAAAAAAATTACTATAAATAGGGCAAACATGATCTCCAATTTTATATTTCAAGCCCTTTATAAGCTTTTTGAAATCGCAACAAGCCTTGTAAAGCTGCTCTTGTACAAAGTTTTAATAATCTTGCTGTAACATCGAGAGTATGAAGATCCTAAAATCCTTTATTAGTTCGTTTTCTTTCTATTTTTTTAGTTAATTGTAAGGCTTGCATAAAATTTTGAAATTGATTATAAGTTTGAAGATTATGGATTTTATATGGATATTTTAATACATAATTTTTAACAAAATCGTCCATTATTTTTAAATTGGTCCAAGGAGTTCAGGTTAACGCTTCTTGTTGATGAGATTTTGGATTAAGAAATGGCGTAAGGTTTCTTTTAAAATCGTATTGATTAGAAATCGTATTGACAGTATTAATCCCGACAAAAGGAAAACATTTATATACTCGGGTAATTCTTGTCAACGAAAAACAATCAAAACAACAAGCAACAGTAGTATTAGTAACGTTGTTCAGAAACCATTCGCGAAAAGTTTCAAAAGAGAATTTTTTTTTTTTTTAATGCCGGCTAAAGCTGAGATTTTACCTTCATCCAAATCAAGTTGCCCTTGAGTTTTCCAACTAAATAAATTATTAACCGATGTTTTTAATTGCAAATAATCTCTTTTTTCGATCTTGAGTTTCTAAATTATGCCAAATTTAATCAGCAAGAACATGTTTCGAATTTACTGAAATATAAAAAAAATCCTCTTAATTTTATTTCTATTTTTTGTTTTTCAATCTTTTTTAAGGGAATAGATTGGTAAAAATATTCGCTATCTAACCCAACAAAAATTTCAACTATAGTTTTTGTTGGTCGTATAGTGATTAAATTATCTTGTATATCGCAATACACATATCACAATTTATTAATTGATTGTTTACAACCTTGTAATTTGCGTACAACACATTGATTTTGATTGTTTTTAATCAAATCTAATTTTAAAAATTTGGTCAGAAAAAAATATAAAATAAAAAAAATTGTTCAGATTTTTATTTAATATCATGATATTATAATTGTGTACACATTTTAAACACTAAAGAAAAACTATGCTTACAAATCAATTGAATTCAGAATCCAAAAATATAAATAAAATAGGATCTATCGAAGAACAAGTAGTAAGTTTAACACAAAGAGTTAAATTTATAAGTAATCATTTAAAAATAAATAAAAAAGATTATTCATCTCAAAGGGGATTACGAAAAATTTTAGGTAAACGTAAACGACTTCTAACATATCTTTATAAAAAAGATTTTCTAAAATATAAATTCGTTATTCAATCTTTGGGTATTCGTAGTTTAAAATAAAAATTAAAATGTTATCTTATATACTATTTTTTTATATAGTATAAAAATCTAATTTTAATAAGTTAAAAGTATCTTTTGAATTATTTCATTTTTTAAAAAATTTGTTTAAAACGTATATTATTTATGAGTATGCTTACTAAAAAAACGGATCCTATGATAGTGAGCATGGGTCCGCACCATCCTTCTATGCATGGTGTACTACGCCTTGTAGTAAGTTTAGATGGTGAGAATGTTATTGATTGTGATCCTGTTTTAGGATATTTACATAGGGGCATGGAAAAAATAGCTGAAAACAGAAGTATAGTCCAATATTTGCCTTATGTTACGCGTTGGGATTATTTAGCAACTATGTTTACAGAAGCTATTACTGTAAATGCACCCGAAAAACTAGCAAATATACAAGTACCAAAACGTGCTAGTTACATACGTGTAATTATGCTAGAGTTAAGTCGAATAGCATCTCATCTATTATGGCTAGGACCCTTTATGGCTGATATAGGTGCCCAAACTCCATTTTTTTATATCTTTCGTGAACGAGAAATGGTTTATGATCTTTTCGAATCTGCTACTGGTATGCGAATGATGCATAATTATTTTCGTATTGGAGGAGTAGCTGTAGACTTACCTTATGGGTGGCTAGATAAATGTTTAGATTTTTGTGATTATTTTTTACCTAAAATTGCCGAATATGAAAATTTAATTACAAATAATCCTATTTTTAGAAAAAGAGTTGAAGGAATCGGAATTATCAGTAGAGAAGACGCTATAAATTGGGGATTATCAGGAGCGATGTTAAGAGGTTCGGGAGTGCAATGGGATTTACGTAAAGTAGACCATTATGAATGTTATGACGAACTAGATTGGTCGATACAATGGCAATCCGACGGAGATTGTTTAGCAAGATATTTAGTGCGTATGGGTGAGATGAGAGAATCTATCAAAATTATACAACAAGCATTAAAGGCTATACCAGGTGGTCCTTACGAAAATTTAGAAGCTAGAAGATTAAACGAAGGACCAAAATCTGAATGGAATGATTTTGAATATCAATTTATAAGTAAAAAATCATCTCCCACATTTAAATTACCTAAAAATGAACACTACGTTAGAGTTGAAGCACCAAAAGGTGAATTAGGCATTTATTTAATTGGAGATGATACAGTTTTTCCATGGCGTTGTAAAATTAGGCCACCAGGATTTGTTAATTTACAAATTTTACCTCAATTAGTTAAAGGTATGAAATTAGCAGACATTATGACAATACTTGGAAGTATAGATATCATCATGGGAGAAGTTGATCGATAAAAAGTAATTTGAAATATGGACTTAAACGAAAAAATTATAAACATTTTATCTAGTGTTGGTTTGACTAAAAATCTATCGATTTTTATTTTAGATTTAATACCAATACTTATTATTTTATTAGGTGCTACTTTAGGTGTACTTGTTATTGTTTGGCTTGAAAGAAAAATTTCAGCAGCTGTACAACAAAGAATTGGACCTGAATATGCAGGACCTTTAGGTATGATTCAGGCTTTGGCTGATGGTCTTAAATTAGTTTTAAAAGAAGATATTATACCAGCTAAAGGGGATCCTTGGTTATTTAGTGTAGGTCCAGCTTTAGTTGTTGTACCTGTTTTTTTGAGTTATTTAGTTGTTCCGTTTGGACATGAACTCATTTTAGCTAATTTAGGGGTAGGTATTTTATTTTGGATTGCTTTATCTTCTATTGCACCTTTAGGTTTATTAATGGCTGGTTATGGTTCTAATAATAAGTATTCATTTTTAGGAGGATTGCGAGCAGCAGCTCAAGCAATTAGTTATGAAATTCCATTAGCCTTATGTGTTTTATCAGTAGCTCTACGTGCGATTCGTTAATTAACTCAACAAATAATTTTATTTGTTTTTTAAATGTATAAAATAAAAACGAACTTTAAATAATTTAGGTTAAAAAACTTAATAATCATATAGGTATAATTAAACAGTATCTACAATACAGTTTATAAAAAGTCCTATCTTCTAAGCACATGAATGAACATATATAAACACTTTTTTTAAGTGCCTCTAAAAACTTTTGTATAAAGTAACAAAAAGGTTTTTAAAGCGAGGTATAACAATTTAAAAAATAAAACTTTAAATTATATATAGTTAAAAAAGATAAAAAATTAAGGTATTAATATACGTAAATTACTGAATAATAAAAAATTATGGATTAAATTTTGGCATAAGTAGAGATATCCAATGAGTGCAAAATAAAAAATCCCGTAAAAAATACCATCTTTTTTAAAGCTAATGATTATTAGGAACGAAAAAAAACTATCTTAATTTTTTATAAACTTTTAAAAAGTTATCGATATTAAGATAGAAAAAAGATTGATTCTAAAGTATAAATTTTTTAATTTAAACAAACTGACAGAATCACAAAAATTTTTTAAAAAATTTTTGAGAAGCCGTATGAGATTAAGTCTCATGTACGGTTTTGAAGTAAGGTTGAAAATTTTTATTTAACTTTCAACAATTATAATTATCTCATAGTTTAAGTACTGTTGATATTGTTGAGGAACAATCCAAATATGGAATTTTAGGATGGAATATCTGGCGTCAACCAATAGGTTTTATAGCTTTTTTAATAGCATCCTTAGCAGAGTGTGAAAGATTACCTTTTGATTTACCAGAAGCTGAAGAAGAACTTGTAGCGGGTTATCAAACTGAATATTGTGGAATTAAGTTTGGATTATTTTATGTAGGATCGTATCTTAATTTATTAGTTTCTGCTTTATTTGTATCTGTTTTATATTTGGGTGGTTGGAATTTTTCTCTACCTTGGATTAATTTTCCAATTTTATTAACTGAAAATGATTTTGCTTTATCATTAAATATAGTAAACGCAACATTAGGTATTGCAATTACATTAGGAAAAGCTTATTTATTTTTATTTTTATCTATTTTAGCTCGCTGGACTTTACCTAGAGTTCGAATGGATCAACTTTTAGATTTGGGTTGGAAATTTCTTTTACCAGTTTCATTAGGTAATTTATTGTTAACTGCTTCTTTACAACTTGCTTTATTATAAATGTTTTTTATAGTATTTTTTATTTTACTTTCAATTTTTTTTTATCGAAAAAATTTAAGCCTATGTTTACCGGAGTACAAAATTATACCCAAGAGGTAATAAAAGCAGCTAAATATATTGGTCAAGGTTTTACAATAACTTTGGATCATATGAATCGTTTGCCAGTAACTATTCAATATCCTTATGAAAAATTAATTCCGTCTGAGCGCTTTAGAGGAAGAATTCATTTTGAATTTGATAAATGTATAGCTTGTGAAGTTTGTGTTAGAGTATGCCCTATTAATTTACCTGTTGTAGATTGGGAATTTCAAAAATCAATAAAAAAGAAACAATTAAAAAGTTATAGTATTGATTTTGGTGTATGTATTTTTTGCGGAAATTGTGTTGAATATTGTCCAACAAATTGTTTATCTATGACCGAAGAATATGAATTATCTGTTTATGATAGGCATGAATTAAATTATGATCATATTGCTTTAGGTCGTTTGCCAATTTCTTCTATAAAAGATCCAATGGTTTATGGAGTTAATGGTTTATCGTATTTAGAAAAAAATATTATTCAAGACAATACTAATAAAGATACAGTTACAGGTCCTTATAACAAAGAATAAATTTTTTAAATACTATGTTAGAACAAAGTGCACAAATTACATTATTTGTATTAGATTTTTTTATTTTTGTAGGTGCTTTAGGTGTTGTTTTTTTCAATAATATTATTTATTCAGCTTTATTTTTAGGGCTAACTTTTTTATCAGTAGCATTATTATACTTACTTCTTGGTTCCGAATTTTTAAGTGTAGCTCAAGTAATTATTTATGTTGGTGCTATTAATGTTTTAATTGTATTTGCAATTATGTTAGTTAACAAACCTGAGTTTGATAAAAAAGATATGATCTGGGTACCAATAGATTTAAAAAGTTTTTGCGTTAATTTTATTTTATTTTCAACAATAGTTACTATGATTGTAACTACACCTTGGAAATTATTAGTTAATAATATAGATGTGAAATTAAATTCTTTAAATTTTTTGAGCCCTATTGCAAAAATAGGTTATCAATTTTTAAGTACATTAGTTCTTCCTTTTGAATTATTATCTCTTTTATTGTTAATTGCTCTTATAGGAGCCGTTATAATAGCAAGACGTGAATTAATTGAAGATACCTAAAAAAATATAGCAAAAAAATATATGATTGAAAATATCCTTATCATAGGTGCGTTTTTATTTTGTATTGGTACATATGGACTAATTACTAGTAAAAATATGATCAAAGTTTTAATGTGTTTAGAATTAATGTTTAATTCGGTTAATATAAATTTAGTAGCTTTTTCAAATTTTTTTGATTCTGAATCTATAAAAGGACAAGTTTTTGCTGTTTTTATTATAGCAATCGCAGCAGCAGAAGCTGCAATTGGTTTAGCAATTGTTTTTGCTTTATATCGTAATCGACGTTCTACAAAAGTTAATCAATTTAATTTATTAAAATGGTAGAATTTTTTTTTATTAGTAAATTTGTATAAAATTTTATGTTAAAATATAAAGTATATTTTTACTATAAAATTTTACACAAATTTAAATTAAAGCTTTTTAAAAATACAGTAGCCAATATTTTTATGTCTCATACTGTTAAAATTTATGATACATGCATTGGTTGTACCCAATGTGTACGTGCTTGTCCAACTGATGTTTTAGAAATGATTCCGTGGGATGGATGCAAAGCTAATCAAATAGCTTCATCACCAAGAACTGAAGATTGTGTAGGTTGTAAGCGTTGTGAATCTGCATGTCCGACAGATTTTTTAAGTGTTCGAGTTTATTTGGGATCTGAAACTACTAGAAGTATGGGTCTAGCTTATTAATAAATAAGAATCTTCTACGTATTAAATACGTAGAAGATTCTTATTTATTACATCTATTGTTTAAATTTTTTAGTAAAAACAATATATTTTTTTCTTTATTGATAAAGGTTTTTTTATTGAAACTTTTTATTAATTATAATAGTAATAATTCTAATATCATGATAAGTGATTTTCCACTGTTAACGTTTATTACTCTTTTTCCTATTTCCGCCGGACTTTTAATTCCTTTTTTAGATAAAAAAGGGAATCAATTAGTTAGATGGTATACTTTAATTATTTGTTTAATAGATTTTGTTATAACAAGTTATATTTTTATTTATAAATATGATTTAAATATAGATACTTTACAATTAATTGACGATTATGCTTGGGTTGGACCAATTGAATTTCATTGGAAGCTTGGAGTTGATGGTCTATCAATGCCTCTTATATTATTAACTTCATTTATTACAACATTAGCAACATTATCTGCATGGCCTATCACTCGTAATTCGAGACTCTTTTATTTTCTTATGTTAGCTATGTATAGTGGACAATTAGGTGTATTTTTATCACAAGATATTCTATTATTTTTTCTTATGTGGGAACTTGAGCTTATACCTATTTATCTTTTACTATCTTTATGGGGTGGTAAACGACGATTGTATGCTGCTACAAAATTCATATTATACACTGCTGTAGGATCTATTTTTATTTTAATGGCTGGATTAACTATGGCATTTTATAATTCAAATGTGCCTTTATTAGATTTTCAAAGTCTTGCAAATAAACAATATCCTTTAGCATTAGAAATTGTACTTTATTTAGGCTTTTTAATTGCATTTGCTGTTAAATTACCAGCTTTTCCTTTACATACTTGGTTACCAGATACACATGGAGAGGCACATTATAGTACTTGTATGCTTTTAGCTGGTATTCTAATAAAAATGGGTGGATATGGTTTAATTCGAATTAATATGGAGCTTTTACCAAATGCTCATGTTATTTTTTCACCTTGGATAGCTTTAATCGGAGGAATTCAAATTATATATGGAGCTTTAACTTCATTAGGTCAACGTAATTTAAAAAGAAGGATTGCTTACTCTTCGATCTCGCATATGGGCTTTGTTATGATTGGTATAAGTTCTTTTACCGATCTTGGTCTAAGCGGAGCTATGATGCAAATGGTTTCTCATGGATTAATTGGTGCAGGCTTATTCTTTCTTGCAGGTACAAGTTATGACAGAATTCGCACTTTATTTTTAGATCAAATGGGTGGTATCTCTACAACAATGCCTAAAATTTTTGCTATGTTTACAACTTGTGCTTTAGCTTCTTTAGCTTTACCTGGTATGAGTGGTTTTGTAGCTGAATTAATGGTATTCTTAGGCTTTCTAAAAAGTAATGCTTATTCTTTTGATTTTATTGCTCTTATAACTTTTTTAGAAGCTGTTGGGATTATATTAACACCTATTTATTTGTTATCTATGTTACGACAAATGTTTTATGGTTATCGAAAATTAAAATTAACTAACACTTTATTATTAGATGCTAGTCCTCGAGAAATTTTTATTATGTCATGTTTATTTTTACCAATCATTGGTATTGGCATTTATCCAAATTTAACTATTCCCCTTTGGAATACAAAAGTTGAAGCTATTGAACAATTAAATGTATTTAAATCTGTAGGATTTAAATAAACGTGGAATAAGAAAGCAGATTATAGATATAAATTATTGTTCACAAAATAATTTGCTTTCTTATTCTATATTTATTTGAAACATTTATTTTTTAAATAACAATAAAAGTTTTTTTGTTTAGTGAAATGTAGAAGAAATAGATAATTCATATAGATTTTTTAACAAAAAATTATAAGATAAATTTTTTATTAAAAAAACCAACCATAACTATGTAAACCTTTTCCTATTAAATTTACACCTAAATAACAAATCCAAATTACAAAAAAACCTAAAGCAGCAATCCAGGCTGATTTACTGCTTTCAAAATCATTTGAAAATCTTGTATGTATGTATATTGAAAAAATTAACCAAGTTATTAAAGCCCAAGTTTCTTTAGGATCCCAACTCCAATAGGATCCCCAAGCTTCATTTGCCCATACGGCACCAGATAAAATTCCGATAGTTAATAATGGAAATCCTATACTAATAATTCTAGAACTCCAATAATCTAAATCCCTTAAAGTTTTCTTTTTTTCCAAAATTTTAGAAAAATATAAAGCATTTTCGGTTTTTTCTATCGAATTCAATTCATTGAAATGTAAAAATTTATTTAATTCAATTTCATTTATTTCATTCGAATAAATTTTTATATTATTCGGACTTGAATCTAAAACAAGAAAAGCAATTGCCAAAATTGAACCACATAACAAAGCTCCATAACTAAACATCATCATTGTGACATGCATCATTAACCATTGAGATTGTAAAGCAGGTACAAGAGTTGTAGAATTTTGCATTGTTTTTGGAAGAACTAAACTAGCAAAACTGTAAATAAACATACAGCTAGGAATAAAAATAACATTTAATAATTGATTATTAAGGTTTTTTTCTAATACTATGTATAATAGTATTAGAATCCAAGCAAGAAAAATACAAGATTCATAAAGATTGCTTATAGGTATATGTCCTGTATTTATCCAATGTATTATTAAAGAAAATCCTGTTAAAAAACTTATAATAACCATCCCTGTAAAAATAGATTGATTAAAAATTTTTTTTCGAAACAAAATAAAATTGCTCCAAGATAATAAAGTTAATCCTATAAGTAAATAAAAACTTATTTTAGTACACCAATTTTCAAAAACTATTAATTCCATAATTTAAAAATTTTTATGTAAATAACACAATAAACGAAAATTTTCAGTAAAGCTTGATAATGAAAGTAGAAAAGATTGTTCTTTACTGTACATTTTAAAATAAAAAAGAATATTTTTGTTTGTTAAAATTTTATATAGAAGTGCCGTCACTCGGATTCGAACCGAGATGCGTAAGCACTGCTTCCTAAGAGCAGCGTGTCTACCAATTTCACCATGACGGCGTATATGAAACAAATAATATCACAATCTAAATATTAATGTCAAGAAATTTATATATAGAACAAATAAAAAGTTTTTTTAGAAAAACGGAAATAAACTTTTTACAACGGAACATAGCGCAGTTTGGTAGCGTGCCATCTTGGGGTGGTGGAGGTCATGGGTTCAAATCCCGTTGTTCCGATTTTAAGTTTTACAAAAATTTGAAATCACATTTTTTCAAATTCTATAGATATATCTTTTTTTATCTGTCATTAAAAATAAAAAATTATAAAGTTTGTCTATAATGTAAAAATTCTTATTATAATAATATTGTATTAATTATATATAATTATCAATCTACGCAAGTAAAGATTTTTATGGGTATATTATATTCATAATTCTTTTTACAAGGTAAAAATAAAGTAAAAATTTACAAAAAATAAAAAATTATGGCAGTTCCTAAAAAACGTACTTCACGTTCAAAAACTAGAATAAAAAAACAAATTTGGAAATCGCAAGCTGACAAGATGGCTTTAAAAGCATTATCTTTAGCAAAATCTGTTTTAAGTGGTAAATCAAAAAGTTTTTCTTATGATGTTGTAGAAAAAAGTATCGATACAAATTAAAGAAATTTTTTATATTTTAGAGATATAAAACAAAAAACATTTATAAAATGTTTTCTTATTGTTTTTGAATATTTAAAAACTAAAGTTTTTTGTATTTAATTTTTTGTTTTATATCTCAATTACAAAGTTGAACTAAGAAACTTTATTATTATTTTAAATTGGTAGTAAATGTTTGTCCATTATATTGAATAGCGTCAACAATAAAACGAGCTATTTTTTGACGATGTCCAAATTTTTTACGCGTTTTTTTTTTCGATCTCATTTTGTAAATTAACATTTTATCATTTTGTTTTTTGTGTAAAATTCTTGCTTTAACTGAAGCATTTTTTAACCATGGATATCCAAATTGAACTTCCGTTCCATGACTAATCATTAATACTCTAAAAATAATTATTTTTGTATTTGATTCTGATAACAATGATTTAAAAGAACTAAAAAGATGCGCATCATAAAATCTTCCTGGTTCTACGCGTAATTGTTTGCCTCCAAGGTCTATAATTGCATATGTACTCATAATAGGATTTCTTTAAATGTATTTTAATTAATTATATTATAATTATTTTAATTAATATATTATAATCAAAATTTTTATATCTTATATCAAATTTTTAAGTTTTATCTAAGCAAAAAAATTTTATTTTATAATTTATAATTAAAAAATAACAATAATAAATTATATATTTTTTATTTTACAAATTAAATTATAAATAAACTTTTTTTTTGTTTCTAGTTATAAAATTTATAAATTAATATTTATTTTTTGTTTTTTACTTTTTTATATGAATTTAAACTATCAATATGCTGGGCTTATCCCTATACTGCCTGTTTTTCCATCTATATTTATAGGAATTGGCTTAATGTCTTTTCGAAAAAGTTTTAGAAATTTGCGTAAATTTGTTGGAAGTATGAGTATTGCATTTATGTTTTTAACTTTAATTCTTTCTTTATTGTTTTTTAATGATCAATTAAGTGAATCTTATTCTTATCGATTTTTATTTCCTTGGTTATCAACAAAAAATTTGACTTTAGACATTGGATACTTGATTGATCCGTTAACATCAATAATGTTAGTTTTAGTTACAAGTGTAGCAGTAACTGTAATGATTTATAGTGATGGTTATATGCTGCATGATCAAGGTTATATTAGATTTTTTGCTTACTTAAGCCTATTTACAGCATCAATGTTAGGTTTAATTGTTAGTCCAAATTTAATTCAAGTTTATGTTTTTTGGGAACTTATTGGGATGTGCTCTTATTTATTGGTAGGATTTTGGTCTACAAGACCTACAGCAGCCTCTGCTTGTCAAAAAGCTTTTATAACAAACCGGGTTGGTGATTTTGGATTATTATTAGGAATTTTAGGTTTTTATTGGCTAACTGGTAGTTTTCAATTTGATATTATACAAGATCGTTTAAATGAATTATTATTAACTAATAATTTAAATTTTACATTATTCATTATTTCATCTGTACTTTTATTTTTAGGTCCAATAGCTAAATCGGCACAATTTCCCTTACATATTTGGTTACCAGATGCGATGGAAGGTCCTACTCCTATTTCTGCACTAATACATGCCGCAACAATGGTTGCTGCAGGTATTTTTTTAGTAGCTCGTTTACTTCCAATTTTTCAATTATCTCCCTTATTAATGATTCTTATTGCTTTTACTGGAGCAATCACCGCTTTATTAGGAGCTTGTTTAGCTGTTGCTCAAACGGATTTAAAAAGAGGTTTAGCGTATTCGACTATGTCTCAATTAGGTTATATGATGCTTGGTTTAGGTATTGGGGGTTATCAAGCTGCTATATTTCATTTAATTACTCATGCATATTCAAAAGCTTTATTATTTTTAGGTTCTGGCTCAGTAATTCATTCTATGGAACCTGTTGTTGGATATGATCCAAATAAAAGTCAAAATATTGATTATATGGGGGGATTAAGAAAATATATGCCAATAACAGGAGTTACTTTTTTAATCGGTACATTATCTTTATGTGGTATTCCACCTTTTGCTTGTTTTTGGTCAAAAGATGAAATAATAGCAGATGCTTTTTTCCATTTACCTTTGTTAGGTTTTATTGCTTGGTTAACCGCAGGCTTAACCGGTTTTTACATGTTTCGTTTATATTTACTAACTTTTGAAGGAGAATTTCGAGCACATAAAAATTTAAAATCTAGTTCATTAGAATATCCACATGAATCCTCTTTTTCAATGACATTGCCGTTAATTTTATTAATGTTTCCAACAATATTTATAGGATTCTTAGGTTTGCCATACAATTTGGGTTTTATTCAATCTCAGATTTTGTCAACATGGTTAGTTGGTCCTTCTATTGATTTGAATAGTAGTTCGAATTGGATAGATTTTTTTAAAACATCTGCAACTTCTGTAGGAATAGCTTTTTTAGGAATTTGTTTTTCATTTTTACTATATTCACCAAAAAATGCTTCTAATCGAGATTTTAATCAGATTTCAAATCCAGTACCAAAAGGTTTTTTAAGTAGTTACGTTAAAAGTTTTTATAATTGGTCATTAAATAGAGCTTATATTGATAAATTTTATGAATTAACTTGGATAAAATGGTGTGGTATTTTTGCTCAATTTACGTCTTATTTAGACCGTTGGTTTTTTGATGGTTTTGTTAATGGTGTTGGACTTCTTACTTTAATTAGTGGTGAAGCATTAAGATATGGAGAAAATGGAAAAGTATCATCGTATTTATTTGTGATTTTATTTTCTTTTATCTTATTAATATTGTTAGGTAATTTTAATAGTGTTTTCTATTTTTAATATTTCATATGAATATTATTATATTAAATTTCATTTTGATTTTAATATCTATTAACTTTATTAAACTATAATAAATTGTAATTAGAATTATTATGGGTTGCAAGTTATCTAAGTCTCTTCGTATCTTGTTCTATGAAATCCGAAGAGACTTAGATCAAATGAGTGTCAGTGATTCTTAACTCGGAATTAATTGGTTTTGTTCCTTCACCAAGCTAGACCAACCTAAACCTTGAAGGCTATGGTTTCTACGCAAAGGGCGAGTCACGAGTTCCAAGATATCCCTTGCATTTGTAAATCCATGGATCTGAGCAAAAGTAAACTCTACAGACCACTTAGTGCTAATGCCTCGCGCTTCTAGAGGATTTGCGTGAGCCATGCCAGTGATAGCTAAATCAGGTTGTAATTCACGCATTCTTTGAACTTGATTGTAGTTATCTGGTTTTTCCACAATTCTTGGCATGGGTACATTCATATCTTGGCACGTTTTTTGTAGCAATGCTAATTCGGCTGCTTGATAACGTTTGTCCATATAAGGTATACCAATCTCATAAACAACCATACCACATCGGATTAAAAATCTCGCTAGAGATACTTCTAATAAATTATCTCCCATAAAGAACACTGATTTCCCTCGAACAAGATCAATATAGTCTTTCAAACCATCCCAGATTTGATTTTCTCTTTCCTCAAGTCCTTGAGGCTGAATGCCAAAAACAGAGCATATTTTTTCAATCCATGCTCTGGTTCCATCTGGCCCGATGGGGAAAGGAGCACTAATTAGCTTGCACTTCCGACGACGCATCAAAGTAGTTGCAGTTCTGCTTAAGAAAGGGTTTACGCCACATACATGAACGCCTTCTCCCAGAAGAGGTAAATCAGTGTATCTCTGAGAAGGTAGCCAACCCGAAACTTCAATGGACTGACGTTTGAGCTCTAAATCAAGTTGAGAAGCAACAGTCGAAGGTAGAGATCCAAATAAAACTAAAGGAGGATGATCTTGTTGATTGGATACTTTGAGTGTTTGTGAGAAGGCACTTCCCATGGGTTGATTTTGTTTAGAAGCGACAGAGATTTCTG